GCTAGTGTAGCTTAATTTAAAGCATGGCACTGAAGATGCTAAGATGAAAATTAATTTTTTTCCGCAGGCATGTAAGGTTTGGTCCTGGCCTTAGTGTTAATTGTAACTAGAATTATACATGCAAGTTTCAGCCCTCCCGTGAGAATGCCCTAATTATTCTATTAAATAACTAGGAGCAGGTATCAGGCACACATACACGTAGCCCAAGACATCTTGCTAAGCCACTCCCCCAAGGGATTTCAGCAGTAATAAACATTGACTTCATAAGCGCAAGCTTGACTCAGTTAAAGTTAACAGAGTTGGTTAATCTCGTGCCAGCCACCGCGGTTATACGAGTAACTCACATTAACACACCCCGGCGTAAAGAGTGATTAAAGAATGACCTCTAACCACTAAAGTTTAGACCTCATAAAACTGTTATACGTGTTCATGAATGGAATAAACAACAACGAAAGTGACTTTACAAATTAAGGAACCTTGATGTCACGACAGTTGGGACCCAAACTAGGATTAGATACCCTACTATGCCCAACCACAAACTTAGACAACACCCCACTATATTGTTCGCCAGAGTACTACAAGCGCTAGCTTAAAAACCCAAAGGACTTGGCGGTATCCCATACCCACCTAGAGGAGCCTGTTCTATAACCGATAATCCCCGTTCAACCTCACCACTTCTTGCCATTACCGTCTATATACCGCCGTCGTCAGCCCACCCTGTGAAGGACTAAAAGTAAGCAAAAAGAATAAAACTCCAAAACGTCAGGTCGAGGTGTAGCAAATGAAGTGGGAAGAAATGGGCTACATTTTTTTCCAAAAATATACGAATGGTAAACTGAAAACACACCTAAAGGTGGATTTAGCAGTAAGAGGAGATCAGAATACTCCCCTGAAATCGGCTCTGGGATAAGCACACACCGCCCGTCACTCTCCTCAAAAAATAACTTACCCTTTTCCATAAATACATTTCTTCAACAAGAGGAGGCAAGTCGTAACATGGTAAGTGTACTGGAAAGTGCACTTGGAATCAAAATGTGGCTAAATTAGTAAAGCACCTCCCTTACACCGAGGAGATACCCGCGCAATTCGGGTCATTTTGAACCTCAAAGCTAGCCTATATATTAATTCAACTAGACCTTATAAATCTAATCTATATTACAATTTTCAATTAAAACATTCTTAGCCTTTCAGTATGGGTGACAGAACAATAACCCCAGCGCAATAGCTTATGTACCGCAAGGGAAAGCTGAAAAAGAAATGAAACAAATCATTAAAGTACTAAAAAGCAGAGATCATACCTCGTACCTTTTGCATCATGATTTAGCTAGAAAAACTAGGCAAAAGACCTTAAGTCTATCTCCCGAAACTAAACGAGCTACTCCGAAGCAGCATTATAGAGCTAACCCGTCTCTGTAGCAAAAGAGTGGGGAGACTTCCGAGTAGCGGTGAAAAGCCTACCGAGTTTAGTGATAGCTGGTTACCCAAGAAAAGAACTTTAGTTCTGCATTAATTTTTCACCGTCTAGACAAGACTTACTCATCAAAGAAATCTATAAGAATTAATAGTTATTTAGAAGAGGTACAACCCTTCTAAACCAAGACACAACTTTTAAGGTGGGAAATGATCATAATTATTAAGGTTACAATCTCAGTGGGCCTAAAAGCAGCCACCTGTTAAGTAAGCGTCGCAGCTCTAATCTAATAACTAAACCTTTAATTCAGATATTCATTCACAACCCCTTTATCCTATTGGGTTATTTTATATTTATATAAAAGAACTTATGCTAAAATGAGTAATAAAGAGAATAAATCTCTCCCGACACAAGTGTACGTCAGAAAGAATTAAATCACTGATAATTAAACGACCCCAAACTGAGGTCATTATATCATTTAATCATCAACTAGAAAACCCTATTCCTCTACTCGTTATCCCTACACAGGAGTGTCATTAGGAAAGATTAAAAGAAAATAAAGGAACTCGGCAAACACAAACTCCGCCTGTTTACCAAAAACATCGCCTCTTGACAAACCATAAGAGGTCCCGCCTGCCCTGTGACAACGTTCAACGGCCGCGGTATTTTGACCGTGCAAAGGTAGCGTAATCACTTGTCTTTTAAATGAAGACCTGTATGAAAGGCATCACGAGAGTTTAACTGTCTCTATTTTCTAATCAATGAAATTGATCTATTCGTGCAGAAGCGAATATAATAACATTAGACGAGAAGACCCTATGGAGCTTCAAACACTTAAATTAATTATGTAATCCTCCACCTCCCAGGAAATAAACAAAATATACAATACTTCTAATTTAACTGTTTTTGGTTGGGGTGACCAAGGGGAAAACAAATCCCCTCATCGATTGAGTACTAGTACTTAAAAATTAGAATGACAATTCTAATTAATAAAACATTTATCGAAAAATGACCCAGGATTTCCTGATCAATGAACCAAGTTACCCTAGGGATAACAGCGCAATCCTTTCTCAGAGTCCCTATCGAAGAAAGGGTTTACGACCTCGATGTTGGATCAGGACATCCTAATGGTGCAACCGCTATTAAGGGTTCGTTTGTTCAACGATTAACAGTCCTACGTGATCTGAGTTCAGACCGGAGAAATCCAGGTCAGTTTCTATCTATGAATACACTTTTCCCAGTACGAAAGGACCGGAAAAGTAGGGCCAATGCCACTAGCACGCCCTATTTTCATCTATTGAATAAAACTAAAATAGATAAGAAAAGATCACCTAGTGCCCAAAAAAAGGGTTGTTGAGGTGGCAGAGCCTGGTAAATGCAAAAGACCTAAGTCCTTTAATCCAGAGGTTCAAATCCTCTCCTCAACTATGCTCCAACCCATTTTACTCTATTTAATTAATCCCCTTGCCTATATTATCCCAATCCTTTTAGCCACAGCCTTCCTCACATTAATTGAACGAAAAATTCTCGGCTATATACAATTCCGTAAAGGTCCAAATATTGTCGGACCCTATGGTCTTCTCCAACCTATTGCAGATGGTCTAAAATTATTCATTAAAGAACCCGTCCGTCCATCAATGTCCTCTCCATTTCTATTTTTAATTACCCCAACACTAGCCCTAACACTAGCTTTACTCATATGAATACCCCTCCCTCTTCCTCACTCAATCATCAATCTCAACCTAGGCCTATTATTTATTCTAGCAATCTCAAGCCTTACCGTTTACACTATTTTAGGATCCGGATGGGCATCCAACTCAAAATATGCTCTAATAGGAGCATTACGTGCTGTAGCACAAACCATCTCATACGAGGTAAGCTTAGGTCTCATCCTCCTATCAATAATCGTATTCGCCGGAGGATTTACCCTCCATACATTTAACCTAGCTCAAGAAACTATCTGACTCCTAATCCCAGGTTGACCACTGGCCCTAATATGATACATTTCAACCTTAGCAGAAACTAACCGAGCTCCATTTGACTTAACAGAAGGAGAATCAGAATTAGTATCAGGATTTAACATTGAATATGCAGGAGGCCCATTTGCCCTATTCTTCCTAGCCGAATACACTAACATCCTATTAATAAACACCCTATCAGTTATCTTATTCATAGGAACTTCCTATAACCCTCTTCTCCCACAAATCTCAACACTCAGCCTTATAATAAAAGCTACACTACTAACATTTATCTTCTTATGAATTCGAGCATCCTACCCCCGCTTCCGATATGATCAACTCATACATTTAGTTTGAAAAAACTTCCTACCCCTCACCTTAGCAATTATCCTATGACATATAGCCCTACCTCTCGCTACATCAAGCCTACCCCCAATCACTTAAGGAAGTGTGCCTGAACTAAAGGACCACTTTGATAGAGTGGATAATGAGAGTTAAAACCTCTCCACTTCCTTCTAGAAAAATAGGATTCGAACCTATATCTAAGAGATCAAAACCCTTCGTGTTTCCTATTACACTATTCCCTAGTAAAGTCAGCTAATAAAGCTTTTGGGCCCATACCCCAACCATGTTGGTTAAAATCCTTCCTTTACTAATGAACCCTATTGTATCAACCATCTTAATTTCAAGTCTAGGCCTAGGAACCACCCTCACATTTATTGGATCCCACTGACTCCTAGTGTGAATAGGTCTTGAAATTAATACTTTAGCTATTATTCCCCTAATAATACGCCAACATCACCCACGAGCAGTAGAAGCCACTACAAAATATTTTATTACCCAAGCAACTGCCTCCGCTCTACTATTATTTGCTAGCATCACAAATGCTTGAACTTCAGGTGAATGAAGTTTAACTGAAATAATTAACCCAACCTCTGCCACACTAGCATTAACTGCACTTGCCCTAAAAATTGGTCTCGCACCACTACACTTCTGATTACCTGAAGTTCTCCAAGGCTTAGACCTCACCACAGGACTTATCTTGTCAACCTGACAAAAACTAGCCCCATTCGCTATTTTGCTTCAATTACATCCCCTACTCAACCCTAACTTATTATTATCTCTTGGAATTCTCTCAACAATCATTGGAGGATGAGGAGGACTAAATCAAACACAATTACGAAAAATTCTAGCCTACTCATCAATCGCAAACCTCGGATGAATAATCACAATTCTACATTACGCTCCTAACCTAACCCTACTTAACCTCATCCTGTACATTATCATAACACTTACAACCTTTCTTTTATTTAAAACCTTTAACTCAACTAAAATTAATTCAATTGCTTCATCATCAACCAAATCCCCCCTCTTATCTATCATCACTTTATTAACCCTCCTTTCTCTAGGAGGACTACCTCCACTTTCCGGATTTATACCTAAATGATTAATCCTCCAAGAATTAACAAAACAAAGTTTATTTATCCCAGCTACTATTATAGCCCTTATGGCCCTCCTTAGCCTATTCTTTTACTTACGCCTATGTTATACTACAACATTAACTATAAACCCTAACCCAACCAACATATCATCATCTTGACGAACAAAATCCAACCACCCAACCCTTATCCTATTAACCTCAGCAACCTTATCCATCCTCCTTCTCCCCTTAACACCCACAATCTTTATACTCATCCCATAGAAATTTAGGTTAACAATAGACCAAAAGCCTTCAAAGCTTTAAGTAGAAGTGAAAATCCTCTAATTTCTGCTAAGACTTGCAAGACTCTATCTCACATCTTCTGAATGCAACTCAGATGCTTTAATTAAGCTAAAACCTTCTAGATAGGCAGGCCTCGATCCTACAAAATCTTAGTTAACAGCTAAGCGTTTAATCCAGCGAACTTATCTAAGCTTTCTCCCGCCGCCACAGACAAAGGCGGGAGAAAGCCCCGGGAGGGAACTAACCTCCGTCTTTGGATTTGCAATCCAACGTAAACAGCTACTTCAAGGCTTTGATAAGAAGAGGATTTTGACCTCTGTAAACGGAGCTACAATCCGCCGCTTATTCTCAGCCATCTTACCTGTGGCAATTAATCGTTGACTATTTTCTACCAACCACAAAGATATTGGCACCCTTTACCTAATTTTTGGTGCATGAGCAGGTATAGTTGGAACAGCCCTAAGTCTTCTAATTCGAGCTGAGCTTGGACAACCTGGATCACTTTTAGGGGATGATCAGATTTATAATGTAATCGTAACCGCCCACGCTTTTGTAATAATCTTTTTTATGGTTATGCCAATCATAATTGGTGGTTTCGGAAATTGACTAGTTCCTTTAATAATTGGTGCACCAGATATAGCCTTCCCACGAATAAATAACATAAGTTTCTGACTTCTTCCACCATCATTTCTTCTTCTCCTCGCCTCTGCTGGAGTAGAAGCTGGAGCAGGTACTGGTTGAACAGTTTATCCTCCATTAGCTAGTAACCTAGCACATGCTGGACCATCTGTTGATTTAGCTATTTTCTCTCTTCACTTAGCCGGTGTGTCATCTATTCTAGCTTCAATTAATTTTATTACAACTATTATCAATATAAAACCACCAGCCATTTCCCAATATCAAACACCATTATTTGTTTGATCTATTCTTGTAACCACTATTCTTCTCCTCCTATCACTTCCAGTTCTTGCAGCAGGGATTACAATATTACTTACAGATCGTAACCTTAATACTACATTCTTTGATCCTGCAGGTGGAGGAGACCCAATCCTTTATCAACATTTATTTTGATTTTTTGGTCATCCTGAAGTTTATATCTTAATTCTACCTGGCTTTGGAATAATCTCACATGTAGTAGCTTATTACTCAGGTAAAAAAGAACCATTCGGATACATGGGTATAGTTTGAGCAATAATAGCAATCGGTCTACTTGGCTTTATTGTATGAGCCCATCATATATTCACAGTAGGAATAGACGTAGATACTCGAGCCTATTTCACCTCCGCAACAATAATTATCGCTATTCCTACAGGTGTTAAAGTCTTCAGTTGATTAGCAACCCTTCATGGAGGATCTATTAAATGAGATACTCCCCTACTCTGAGCTTTAGGATTTATCTTCCTTTTTACAGTAGGTGGTTTAACAGGAATTGTCCTAGCTAACTCCTCATTAGACATTGTCCTTCATGATACTTATTATGTAGTAGCTCACTTCCACTATGTTCTTTCAATAGGAGCAGTATTTGCCATTATGGCAGGCCTTATTCACTGATTCCCCCTAATCTCTGGTTTCACTCTTCATCAAACCTGAACAAAAATCCAATTTACAGTTATATTTATTGGAGTAAACCTAACCTTCTTCCCTCAACACTTCCTAGGTCTCGCAGGTATACCACGACGATATTCAGATTATCCAGATGCATATACTCTATGAAACGCAATTTCATCAATTGGCTCCCTAATTTCTCTTGTTGCTGTAATCATATTACTATTTATCATTTGAGAAGCATTTGCCTCAAAACGAGAAGTACTATCCGTTGAACTTCCACATACAAATGTAGAATGACTGCATGGTTGTCCTCCTCCTTATCACACTTATGAAGAACCAGCATTTGTTCAAGTCCAACGACCCTCTTTTTAACAAGAAAGGAAGGAATTGAACCCCCATAAACTGGTTTCAAGCCAGCCACATCACCACTCTGTCACTTTCTTTATAAGATACTAGTAAAATATATTACACTGCCTTGTCGGGACAGAATTGTGAGTTAAACCCTTACGTATCTTATTTTACAATGGCACACCCCTCACAATTAGGATTCCAAGATGCAGCCTCCCCAGTTATGGAAGAACTTATTCATTTTCACGACCACACATTAATAATTGTATTCTTAATTAGCACCCTAGTTCTCTATATTATTACAGCAATAGTTACAACTAAACTTACAAATAAATACATTCTTGACTCCCAAGAAATCGAAATCGTTTGAACCATCTTACCTGCTATTATCCTCATTATAATTGCTCTCCCATCACTACGAATCTTGTATCTCATAGACGAAATCAATGATCCACATCTAACCATCAAAGCTATAGGTCATCAATGATACTGAAGTTATGAATATACAGATTACGAAGACCTAGGGTTTGATTCTTACATAATTCAAACTCAAGACTTGACTCCAGGTCAATTCCGTTTATTAGAAACAGACCACCGTATAGTAGTACCTATAGAATCACCTATTCGAGTTCTAGTATCAGCAGAAGACGTCCTACATTCATGAGCTGTTCCAGCTCTAGGTGTAAAAATAGATGCTGTTCCAGGACGACTTAATCAAACCGCCTTTATTGTTTCACGTCCTGGTGTCTATTATGGCCAATGCTCAGAAATTTGTGGTGCTAATCACAGCTTTATACCTATCGTAGTAGAAGCAGTTCCTCTAGAACACTTCGAAGCCTGATCTTCATCAATACTAGAAGAAGCCTCATTAAGAAGCTAAACTGGGCCTAGCATTAGCCTTTTGCTAAACATTGGTGATTCCCACCACCCTTAATGATATGCCTCAATTAAATCCTAACCCATGATTTTTAATCTTATTATTCTCATGAATTATTTTCCTTACTATCCTACCAAACAAAATTATAAACCATCTATTCAACAATGACCCAACTCTAAAAAGTACTGAAAAACCTAAACCTAATCCCTGAAATTGACCATGATTATAAGCTTCTTTGATCAATTCTTAAGCCCATCACTTTATTGGAATCCCCTCATCGCCCTAGCAATCTTAATTCCATGACTAACCTTCCCAACTCCAACTAATCGATGATTAAATAACCGATTAATTACTCTTCAAGCCTGATTCATTAACCGCTTTATTTATCAACTTATACAACCAATTAACCTTGGAGGACATAAATGAGCTATATTACTAACAGCCCTAATACTATTCCTAATTACCATTAACCTCCTAGGCCTTCTCCCATATACATTTACTCCCACAACACAATCTCTAAATATAGCATTCGCCCTTCCACTATGACTTACAACTGTATTAATTGGCATACTAACCAACCTTACAATTGCATTAGGCCACCTTCTTCCAGAAGGAACACCAACCCCTTTAATCCCAATCCTTATTATTATCGAAACTATTAGCCTATTCATTCGACCACTAGCTTTAGGAGTCCGACTAACCGCTAACTTAACAGCTGGCCATCTTCTAATACAATTAATTGCTACCGCAGCATTTGTTCTCTTAACCATCATACCAACTGTAGCCTTATTAACTTCTACAATCCTATTCTTATTAACAATTCTAGAAGTAGCTGTAGCAATGATCCAAGCATATGTATTTGTCCTCCTACTAAACTTATATTTACAAGAAAACGTATAATGGCTCACCAAGCACATGCATATCACATAGTTGATCCAAGCCCATGACCCCTAACAGGAGCTACCGCTGCCCTTCTTATAACATCGGGTTTAGCCATCTGATTTCATTTCCACTCACTTCTTCTCCTCTATTTAGGATTAACCCTTCTTTTCCTAACAATGATTCAATGATGACGTGACGTTATTCGAGAAGGAACATTCCAAGGCCATCATACCCCTCCTGTACAAAAAGGCCTTCGTTATGGAATAATCTTATTCATCACATCAGAAGTTTTCTTCTTCTTAGGTTTTTTCTGAGCCTTCTATCATTCCAGCCTTGCACCAACCCCTGAACTAGGCGGATGCTGACCACCAACAGGAATTAACCCTTTAGACCCATTTGAAGTCCCACTCTTAAACACTGCAGTACTTTTAGCTTCAGGAGTAACCGTAACTTGAACTCACCATAGCTTAATAGAAGGTAACCGAAAAGAAGCAATTCAAGCCCTTACTTTAACCATTATCCTAGGAGTCTACTTCACATCCCTTCAAGCCATAGAATATTACGAAGCACCATTCACTATTGCCGACGGAGTCTACGGAACAACATTTTATGTTGCCACAGGATTCCATGGCCTCCACGTTATTATTGGTTCAAATTTTTTAGCAGTTTGTCTTATACGACAAATCCAATATCACTTTACATCAGAACATCACTTCGGCTTCGAAGCTGCAGCATGATACTGACATTTCGTAGATGTAGTGTGATTATTCCTTTATGTATCCATCTATTGATGAGGCTCATAATTGCTTTTCTAGTATAAATAGTACAAGTGATTTCCAATTACTTAATCTTGGTTAAAACCCAAGGAAAAGTAATGAACCTCATCATGTCGTCTGTCGCGACCACGGCCCTGATTTCCCTAATCCTCGCTTTAATTGCATTTTGATTACCGTCATTAAACCCGGATAATGAAAAATTATCCCCCTATGAATGTGGTTTTGACCCACTAGGAAGCGCCCGCCTTCCCTTTTCCCTACGTTTCTTCTTAGTAGCAATCCTATTTCTCTTATTTGACTTAGAAATTGCCCTTCTACTACCATTACCCTGAGGAAACCAATTATTAACACCACTTTCCACACTTCTTTGAGCAACAATCATTCTAATTTTACTCACCCTAGGCCTCATCTACGAATGATTCCAAGGAGGACTTGAATGAGCAGAATAGATGTTTAGTCCAAACTAAGACCGCTAATTTCGGCTTAGCAAATTATGGTGAAAATCCATAAACATCTTATGTCTCCTATATATTTTAGTTTTACCTCAGCATTCATCCCAGGCTTAATAGGCCTCGCATTTAACCGCTCACATCTTTTATCTGCCCTCCTATGCCTTGAAGGTATAATACTTACCCTATTCATTGCCACCGCTATCTGATCCATAACATTAAATTCTACCTCCAGCTCTATTATCCCTATAATCCTCCTAACATTCTCTGCCTGTGAAGCTAGCGCAGGACTAGCCATCCTAGTTGCTGCTTCTCGCTCACATGGTTCCGACAAACTACAAAACCTCAACCTACTCCAATGTTAAAAATTTTAATTCCAACAATCATACTATTTCCCACTACCTGATTTTCCCATAAAAAATGACTATGAACCACTACTTCTATCCATAGTCTTCTCATTGCTACAATAAGTCTATTCTGATTTAAATGAAACTCAGACATTGGCTGAGACTTTTCTAACCAATATTTAGCCATTGATCCCCTATCCACCCCACTACTCATCCTTACATGCTGACTCTTACCATTAATAATCCTAGCTAGTCAAAATCACATCTCTCCAGAACCCCTAACCCGACAACGAACCTATATTTCCCTTCTAATCTCCCTACAATTCTTCCTCATCATAGCTTTCTCCGCAACAGAAATAATTTTATTTTATATCATATTTGAAGCTACACTTATCCCAACACTTATTATTATCACACGATGAGGTAACCAAACAGAACGCTTAAACGCAGGAACTTACTTCCTATTTTACACCTTAATTGGATCCCTCCCATTACTTATTGCCCTGCTATCTATACAAAATAATCTTGGTACCCTCTCAATATTTATTATCCAACATTCTCAATACATTAACCTCTATTCATGAACAGACAAATTCTGATGAACTGCCTGCATTATTGCCTTCCTTGTTAAAATACCACTCTATGGAGTACACCTTTGACTACCAAAAGCCCACGTCGAAGCTCCAATCGCTGGCTCAATAATCCTAGCTGCCGTACTACTAAAACTAGGAGGCTACGGAATAATACGAATTATCATTATACTTAACCCCCTCACCAAAGAAATAGCTTACCCATTTTTAATCCTAGCTATCTGAGGTGTCGTAATAACTAGCTCTATCTGCTTACGACAAACAGATTTAAAATCTCTTATCGCTTACTCCTCAGTTAGCCATATAGGCCTTGTCGCAGCAGCTATCCTCATCCAAACCCCATGAAGTTTTGCAGGAGCAACAACACTAATAATTGCCCATGGCCTGATCTCATCCGCCTTATTCTGTTTAGCTAACACTAACTATGAACGCATTCACAGCCGAACCCTTCTCTTAGCTCGAGGAATCCAAATTATTTTACCACTCATAGCAACCTGATGATTCCTCGCTAACCTTGCCAACCTTGCTCTACCCCCATCCCCAAACCTTATAGGAGAACTTTTCATTATCACATCACTATTTAACTGATCTAACTGAACCTTAATCCTCACAGGCTCCGGAGTATTAATCACAGCATCTTACTCCCTCTACATATTCCTTATAACTCAACGAGGGATAACACCTAACCACCTCCTCTCACTCAACCCTTCCCACACACGAGAACATCTCCTCCTCAGTCTCCATATTATACCCGTACTATTACTAATCCTCAAACCAGAACTTATCTGAAGCTGAACATTCTGTATTTATAGTTTAAATAAAACATTAGATTGTGGTTCTAAAGACAAAAGTTAAAACCTTTTTATCTACCGAGAGGTCCGGGACACGAAGATCTGCTAATTCTTCTTATCATGGTTCGAGCCCATGACTCACTCGGCTCTTGAAAGATAATAGTAATCTATTGGTCTTAGGAACCAAAAACTCTTGGTGCAACTCCAAGCAAGAGCTATGAACATTATCTTTAACTCATCCTTCCTTTTAATCTTTATTATCCTCACCTTCCCATTAATTTCCTCCCTTTCACCTAAAGAACTTAAACCAAACTGATCATCCTTATATGTAAAAACTGCCGTAAAAATCTCCTTTTTCATTAGTTTAATTCCTTTATTTATTTTTCTCGACCAAGGTTTAGAATCAATCACTACCAACTGAAATTGAATAAACATAGGCCCATTCGACATTAACATAAGCTTCAAATTTGATTTATACTCAATCATTTTCACACCCGTAGCTCTATATGTTACCTGATCTATTCTCGAATTTGCTCTCTGATATATACATTCTGATCCTAACATAAACCGCTTCTTTAAATACCTCCTACTATTTCTAATCTCAATAATTATCCTAGTTACTGCCAACAATATATTCCAACTATTCATTGGCTGAGAAGGAGTTGGAATCATATCCTTCTTACTTATTGGTTGATGATATAGCCGAACAGACGCTAACACAGCAGCACTACAGGCCGTCATCTACAACCGAATTGGTGACATTGGACTAATCTTAAGCATAGCCTGACTAGCTACCAACCTCAACTCATGAGAAATTCACCAACTCTTTATTCTATCAAAAAACAAAGACCTAACCCTACCACTCCTCGGTCTTGTATTAGCCGCAGCTGGAAAATCAGCACAATTTGGCCTACATCCATGACTACCCTCAGCCATAGAAGGTCCTACACCAGTATCAGCATTACTCCACTCAAGCACAATAGTTGTAGCAGGTATCTTTCTTTTAATTCGTCTCCACCCTCTCATCCAAGACAATAAACTAATTCTAACAACCTGCCTATGTCTAGGAGCACTTACTACTCTCTTTACAGCTGCATGCGCTCTAACCCAAAATGATATCAAAAAAATCATTGCCTTCTCAACATCAAGCCAACTAGGATTGATAATAGTCACTATTGGTCTTAATCAACCCCAACTAGCCTTCCTTCATATCTGCACTCATGCTTTCTTTAAAGCAATACTTTTCCTCTGTTCCGGATCAATCATCCACAGTCTCAATGATGAACAAGACATTCGAAAAATAGGAGGTCTTCACAAACTTTTACCATTTACCTCAACTTCCCTAACAATTGGTAGTCTAGCCCTTACAGGCATACCATTCTTATCAGGCTTTTTCTCAAAAGATGCTATCATTGAATCTATAAACACTTCCTACTTAAACGCCTGAGCCCTAATCCTAACCCTCGTAGCAACATCCTTCACAGCCATCTACAGTCTCCGTCTCATCTTCTTTGCATTAATAAACTATCCCCGATTCAATACACTCTCCCCAATCAATGAAAACAACCCATCAGTAATTAACCCTATCAAACGTCTTGTTTACGGAAGCATTATTGCCGGCCTAATCATTACTCTCAATCTCACCCCAACAAAAATTCAAATCATAACCATATCCCCCTTACTCAAACTATCTGCCCTCTTAGTTACAATTACGGGTCTCCTCTTAGCCCTCGAACTTACTAACCTCACCAACTCTTATTTCAAAAATAATTCTACACTCCACCCCCACCACTTCTCTAACATACTAGGTTACTTCCCTTCCATTATTCACCGACTTTTCCCAAAAACTAGCTTAAATTGAGCCCAATATATCTCAACTCACCTAATCGACCTAACCTGAAGTGAAAAAATTGGGCCTAAAAGCAACCTCATCCAACAAACACCTTTCATTAAATTATCTACTAAACCCCAACAAGGTTTTATTAAAACTTACCTAACACTCCTATTCCTAACATTAACCCTAATTACCCTAATCATCTCTACCTAACTACTCGTAAAGCACCTCAAGACAAACCTCGAGTTAATTCTAACACTACAAATAAAGTTAACAACAAAACCCAACCTCCTAAAACTAACATTCAACCCCCATCAGAATACAACAAAGCAACCCCTCAAAAATCTCCCCGTACCATATCTAAACTACTCATTTCCTCTATCCCAGTTCAATGTAAACCTCACCCTTCAACCATAAAATACTTACCAACCACAAAAAGCCCTACCAAATAAAACCCAACATACAATAACACTGACCAATCCCCTCATGTTTCCGGATAAGGCTCTGCAGCAAGAGCCGCAGTATAAGCAAAAACCACTAACATTCCTCCCAAATAAATTAAAAATAAAACCAATGACATAAAAGATCCACCATACCCTACTAACAAACCACACCCTACCCCTGCAGCAGTAACTAAACCCAAAGCAGCATAATAAGGAGAAGGATTAGATGCTACACCTATTAAACCTAAAATTAAACCAATCATTATTACAAACATAAAATATACCATTATTCCTACCTGGACTTTAACCAAGACTAATAACTTGAAAACTATCGTTGTTTATTCAACTATAAGAACCAATGGCCATTAACATCCGAAAAACCCACCCACTTTTAAAAATTATAAACCATGCCCTAGTTGACTTACCCACTCCATCTAACATTTCATCATGATGAAATTTTGGCTCACTTCTAGGACTATGTTTAATCATTCAAATCCTCACAGGACTCTTCCTAGCTATACACTATACCGCAGATATCTCCATAGCCTTCTCCTCAGTAGTCCATATCTGTCGTGACGTCAACTATGGCTGACTTATTCGTAATATCCATGCTAATGGAGCCTCACTATTCTTTATTTGTGTTTACCTCCATATTGCTCGAGGATTATATTACGGCTCCTACCTTTACAAAGAAACATGAAACATTGGCGTAATTCTTCTCTTCTTATTAATAGCAACAGCCTTTGTTGGCTATGTCCTACCATGAGGACAAATATCCTTCTGAGGAGCTACAGTCATTACCAACCTTCTATCCGCATTCCCCTATATCGGAGATATACTAGTACAATGAATCTGAGGAGGTTTCTCAGTAGACAATGCCACCCTTACACGTTTCTTTGCCTTCCACTTTCTACTCCCATTCCTAATCTTAGCCCTAACAGTCATTCATCTCCTATTCCTCCATGAAACAGGCTCTAATAATCCTCTAGGCATTAACTCCGATACAGACAAAATCTCATTCCACCCATACTTCTCTTACAAAGACCTACTTGGTTTTTTCGTTATAATCTTCTTCTTAGCCGCATTAGCCCTATTTTTACCTAACCTATTAGGAGATGCTGAAAACTTTATCCCAGCAAACCCACTTGTTACTCCACCCCATATCAAACCTGAATGATACTTCTTATTCGCTTACGCAATCTTACGCTCAATTCCTAATAAACTAGGAGGAGTCCTAGCTCTCCTATTCTCTATCTTCATCCTCATATTGGTTCCTCTCCTCCACACCTCCAAACAACGAAGCACCATCTTTCGACCCATAACACAAATCTTCTTCTGACTTCTCGTAGCCAACTCAATTATTCTAACTTGAATTGGAGGCCAACCAGTAGAACAACCATTTATTATAGTAGGACAAATCGCCTCAATCTCCTACTTTGCCTTATTCCTTATTATTATACCATTCACCAGCTGATGCGAAAATAAAATCCTCAGCCTAAATTAGTTTTGGTAGCTTAACTAAAAAGCGTCGACCTTGTAAGTCGAAGATCGAGGGTGTAAACCCCCCCCAAAACATATCAGGGAAGGAGGGTCAAACTCCTGCCCTTGGCTCCCAAAGCCAAGATTCTGCCTAAACTGCCCCCTGATCGCTATTATAGCGCATAAATGCCAAATTATAAAAATTTGGTTTTTGTACGCTAGAGTGACATATTAATGATATGGCCCACATACCTTAATATACCACATAATACCCTCATTCCATAATAGCTATAACAGATATTATACTAGTATATTACATATACTATGCTTAATCCTCATTAGTCGACATTCCACTATATCATTACATACTATGCTTAATCCACATTAATCTACTATCAGCTATTTCATTACATTGTTATTTAACCCTCATTAATCTATAATCAGTAATTTCATAGCATAATATTTTCCACTTAACCCTACTTTACATGGTATTATTTAATGCCGTTGGTAAGAAACCCCATTAACCTAACGAATGAAAAAAATTGTACGGTTTGTGGTACATTACTGTTTTATCCCCTACTATTGATCAAACCTGACATTTGATTATGGTTGAGCTTCATATAATCCTTGATCGCGTCAAGAATGCCAGTCCTCTAGTTCCCTTTAATGGCATATTTATCCTTGATCGTCTCAAGATTTATTTTCCGCCCTGGTTTTTTATTTCGGTATGAAGCAAATCGCTATTCCCCGGAAGGGCTCATCTGGTTCATTAAGGTAAACTTGAGCTATCCTCGACACTTATCTTATCATATCTCATTACTCATCATTCAGGAGATTAGATTGTCAAACTCACCATTACTGAAAGGGATAGAAAATAGCAGGTCATGTAGGACCAGTTTGGTTTTTTTGATTAATGCGGCAAACGAGTAGAAAAACATTGTGATTAACCCTCTCGGAAAGAAACCTCCTATAATAGTGTGTGTACAATGCATTTCATTATTCTAACACATTCTTCATTTTATCTGGCATAATAATTTCTATTATTAGGATCACCCCGGGTTTGGAAAAAAATCGAACGTTTTAAAAAAAAAAGTTTTTTCGGTAAAACCCCTCCCCCTTAATATACACGGTTGTCTCGAAAAACCCTAAAACGAGGGCCGACGTATATTTTTTCATAGAATTGTTGTGATAATTTTTCTATATATAATGTAACAATGTGAT